TTTATTACTTGTTACTTAGACGAGATTTTACGAAAAAATTCTTTCTAGTAAAGAACAAATATTTTTTTTATTCGATACGAAGACGTGGGAAAAAAATTTTTAGGATTCTATTTAGAATGAAAAGGGATTCCACCATATGAATATATTCTAGTATAGTGAAGTCTTACCCCCAGATTCCCCAAAAAGAGAATCCTTTTCAAACTTCTTATTAGTAGCGATTGTTTAGTCTGATAGGAAATAAGATAGTCAAATAAAAATAAAGAATTGTGGATCGAATGACTATTCATCTATTATTATTGTATTTTTATACAAATTGGGGGCAAGAAAACTCTATGGAAAGGTGGTGGGTTAATTCAATGGTGTTTAAGAAGGAGTTCGAACACAGGTATGGGATAAAGAAATCAACGGACAATCTTGGTCCTATTGAAAAGACTAGTGAAAGTGAAGATGCTAAGAAAAAAGGTAGGGCTAAAAACATTCATAGTTGGAGGGGTCATGACAATTCTAGTTACAGTAATGTTGATCATTTATTCGACGTCAAAGACACTCGTAATTTCATCTCCGATGAAACTTTTTTAGTTAGGGATAGTAACGGAGACAGTTATTCTATCTATTTTGATATTGAAAATCAGATTTTTGAGATTGACAACGATCATTCTTTTGTGAGTGAACTAGAAATTGCTTTTTTTCGTTATCACAATTTTAGTTCTCTGAATGATGGATCTACGAATGCAGATTCCTTATACAATGATTACATGTATGATACTCAATCTAGTTGGAATTATCACATTAATAGTTGCATTGACAGTTATCTTCAGTCTCAAATCGGTATTGATACGCCCATTATAAGTGATAGTAGTGACAGTTCCATTTATAGGTGGGTTTTTGATAAATGTCAAACTAGTAATGAAAGCGAGATGTCTAGTATGCCAACCCCCCCGAATAGTAGTGATTTAACTGTAACAGATGTAACAGAAGAGTCTAATGATAATGATCTCGATCCAACTCAAAAATACAAGCATTTGTGGGTTCAATGCGAAAATTGTTATGGATTAAATTATAAGAGATTTTTGAAAAAAAAACTGAATATTTGTGAACAATGTGGATATCATTTGAAAATGAGTAGTTCAGAAAGAATTGAACTTTTGATTGATCCCGATACTTGGGATCCTATGGATGAAGACATGGTCTCTTTGGATCCCATTGAATTTCATTCGGAGGAGGAGCCTTATAAAGATCGTATTGATTCTTATCAAAGAAAGACGGGATTAACTGAGGCTGTTCAAACAGGCGTAGGTCAACTAAATGGTATTTCCGTAGCGATGGGGGTTATGGATTTTCAGTTTATGGGGGGTAGTATGGGATCCGTAGTTGGGGAGAAAATCACCCGTTTGATTGAGTACGCTACCAATCAATTTCTACCTCTTATTATAGTGTGCGCTTCGGGGGGGGCGCGTATGCAAGAAGGAAGTTTGAGCTTGATGCAAATGGCTAAAATATCGTCTGCCTTATATGATTATCAATCAAATAAAAAGTTATTTTATGTACCAATCCTTACATCTCCTACTACAGGTGGGGTAACAGCTAGTTTTGGTATGTTGGGAGATATCATTATTGCCGAACCCAACTCCTACATTGCATTTGCTGGTAAAAGAGTAATTGAACAAACATTGAATAAAACAGTACCTGAAGGTTCACAAGAGGCTGAATATTTATTCGAGAAGGGCTTATTTGACCTAATTGTACCACGCAATCTTTTAAAAAGCGTTCTGAGTGAGTTATTTCAATTCCACGCCTTCTTTCCGTTGAATTCAAATGAAATCGAGTAGAGCGCACTAAGTGCAATTGTTTGTAGTTAACAAGTAGTTAGCTTTTCGGAATCAAAGAAAATGAGAATGGAGTTTTCTTTGGTGACCTAAGATCTAATTGTAGAAAGAATCAAAAGTTGCGAATAACCCCTTATTTTAGTTTTAGCTAGATTTTCGATTATTAATCAAGAAGTCGCTATCAATCCAACAAGATAAAAGGGTGAATTGTTCCTTTCGTGAAATTGGGCAAATAAAACAAATGGAGTCTTACGTATCTAATCAAATTCAAATATGGAAAAGATAGATATATAGTTTTTTATCTTTCTCCACCTCCCGAAATTAGAATTCCAACATGTAAATAAGTGCTATCATAAAAGACAGTGTAATAAAGCATCCATTTTAATCTCGTTCATGTAGAAAGACGAATAAGTTCATTTATTTAGTTCTATATTCCTTTGGCTTATTCTATGATACTCACTTAGATATATAGATACTTCTATCTCTACTAATACTAAGAATTTGCAAATTGCATTCATTATTATTATTGAATTAAGAATAATTATAATTATTATGAATTATAATTATTCTTAATAGAAAATATAAAAAAAATAATAATAGGTACAAATAGTAAATCGAGGTATCCATTTTATGACAACTTTCAATTTTCCCTCTATTTTTGTGCCTTTAGTGGGCCTAGTATTTCCGGCACTTGCAATGGCTTCTTTATTTCTTCATGTTCAAAAAAACAAGATTGTTTAAATCCGAGCGAACCCAATCCCAGCCATTTTTTTGAAACTTAGACTTGTAGCATAACATAGATATTTAGTTCGGAAAATATGGTATAACATGTGATTTTCGTCAAACATAAAGGAAAAGAAAGCTGTTATGCCTGCAGAAAATGATCTATGGGTAAATGAATTCTAGCTAGTTTGAAATAGATCAGGATCACCGGATGCCTAAAATGTGTAAAGTCGGTAGATCTATATGTATAGATATATGTATATTGGGATCATATGAAAGGTATGTTATTATTTTAGATCGAACCAATTTGATCAATTACTCCTTCCTAAAGGTTTACATCAAACTAGCACTAGTTCACATTAAACTAGTGCTAGTTGATAAGAGTTCCTTCGGAAATAAAAAAAGTAAAGTCAAAACAATTTTGGGTATTCTCCCAATTTCAATAAAATGCAATCGGATCAAGTATGAGTTGGCGATCAGAACATATATGGATAGAACTTATAACGGGGTCTCGAAAACTAAGTAATTTTTGCTGGGCCCTTATCGTTTTTTTAGGTTCATTAGGATTCTTATTGGTTGGAACTTCCAGTTATCTTGGTAGAAATTTGATATCTTTTTTTCCGTCTGAGCAAATCATTTTTTTTCCACAAGGGATCGTGATGTCTTTCTACGGGATCGCGGGTCTCTTTATTAGTTCCTATTTGTGGTGCACAATTTCCTGGAATGTAGGTAGTGGTTATGATCGATTCGATAGAAAGGAAGGAATAGTGTGTATTTTTCGTTGGGGATTTCCTGGAAAAAATCGTCGGATATTTCTCCGATTCCTTATAAAAGATATTCAATCCGTTAGAATAGAAGTTAAAGAAGGTGTTTATGCTCGCCGTGTCCTTTATATGGACATTAGAGGCCGAGGGGCTATTCCGTTGACCCGTACTGATGAGAATTTGACTCCACGAGAAATTGAACAAAAAGCCGCGGAATTGGCCTATTTCTTGCGCGTACCAATTGAAGTTTTTTGAGCAAAAGGACTGACTGGGCTGAAGAACGAACGCTTTCTCAGCAGAAGGAAAAAAAAGAATCCTTTTTTGTTTTTGTGGTTTGTTATGTGTATCCAAATCTATGTAACTCAATTCAAACAAGTAAGAAATTGAACGACTAGAATCAATTCATCCCATATAACAAACCATCTCGAAAGAAATTAATTTATCTTTTTTTAAGTTCAATATTTGTTGTAAGTAATACTTTAGATGCAGATAAATCATATCTTGTAAATGATTTCCTTTTTGTCAATCGATCTTTTTATCCGTTCGTTTGTGTTCCTTACTAACCAACTCTTAATAATGATAACAGGTCCATTTCTGTCTTGTTTTGCTGCTCATTTTTTTGATCATCACAATATCTTTCTCTCAATTATTCTATTCTTGGCTATCGAAAAGGAGTTCTTTTCGTCTCAAAATTGGAATCATTTTTATTCCTTAAAGTAATTCTTTCGGTCATTCATCGAAAGAAGACACTTGTTTGGAATTTGATGAATTGAGATATATGCAAAGATTTTTTTGATTATTTCTTCATTCGAATTAGAAGTGGAGTCTTAGTCTAGTTCTGTATTCTTTCTAGATATTCAAACAAAATCACTAATAAAATAGATTCATAGGTTTCTTGTTTAGAACTTATATGGGAAAAAAAATATTCGATCACATAGAGCCGACGAATGAAGTGGGTTAATTAACAATTCACAGATGAAAAATGGCAAAAAAGAAAACATTCACTCCTCTTTTCTATCTTGCATCTATAGTATTTTTGCCCTGGTGGATTTCTCTTTCATTTACTAAAAGTATAGAATCTTGGGTTATTAATTGGTTGAATACTGGTCAATCCGAAATTATTTGGAATGATATTAAAGAAAAAAATATACTCGAAAAGTTCATAGAATTAGAAGAAATTCTCTTCTTGGACGAAATGATCAAGGAATATTCGGAGACACATTTACAAAAGATTCCTTTAAGAATCCACAAAGAAACGATCCAATTAATCAAGATACACAATGAAGATCGTATCCATATGATTTTGCACTTATCGACAAATATAATCTGTTTTGTTATTCTAAGCGGTTATTCTATTTTAGGTAATGAACAACTTGTTATTCTTAACTCTTGGGCTCAGGAATTCCTATATAATTTAAGTGATACAATAAAAGCCTTTTTGATTCTTTTATTAACGGACTTATGTATCGGATTTCATTCACCACACGGTTGGGAACTAATGATTGGTTCTGTTTACAAAGATTTTGGATTTCTTCATAATGATCAAATTATATCTGGTCTTGTTTCCACTTTTCCAGTTATTCTAGATACTCTTTTTAAATATTGGATTTTCCGTTATTTAAATCGTGTATCTCCATCACTTGTAGTTATTTATCATTCAATGAATGATTGAAAAATGATCCACCGA